CATAGCCTCATAATAATTCTGTAAAGCTTCCGCATAATTTCCTTCAGATTGCGCCGACATCCGTTACGGTCGTTATTCGGTTCAAAGAATCTCCGTTCCAGAACCGTACGTGATATTTTCATCTCATACGGCTCCTCCTTTATGTGTATAATGATAACAATTAATACATAAAATCAAAAAAGATTGCAGTATTTTTTTTTTTTCTCATTATCAATTGTGCAGGGCTAGTGTTTTTACAAGAAATCTCTAGCCAACCTTCCTGTAAAAGAGCTTTTCTTAACATCAAGTATGTTGGTACTGGCTAAAAAAAGGATAACTCCAACAATATCTTTGTCCTCAACGCCACTAAATTTCCTGGAATTAGTCACTTCAACAGCCTTCGATGGTTATACGGGTATCCAAAAATACGAACGAGATGGATGTTTGTTGTCCCAACCATTCTTGTTAGTCCCGATCTCGAAAAGAAAGGAAAGATATATATTTTACAAAGTTTTTGTGTTGTTGATTCCTAAGCGTAGTGCTTCTTCCCCTATGCCGCCTATTGCTACTAGTGGAGTAGGGTTAACCTAACCCCATAGTATAGGTATAACCTTTCGCTTAATACTTAAAATCCATAATTGAAGCATATGAGGCTGCATTAATCGGGGATACACGACAGAAGGATTTTTTCGTTTTATTTATAAACTTCACCTTCAGCAAGCGTAGGTTTTTTCCATTTTTTTTTTTTTTCGAATAATGGGTCTTTCTTCTAAGACTGAGATCGGTAAAAAAAAAAATAATCAAATCGCACCATCTCTGTAATAAGTGAATGCCTCTTTTTCTCCTGAGGTTGTCGGAATTATTCGTAATAAGATATTGGCTACAATAGAAAAGGTCTTATCAATAAAATTTCCATTTATCCGAGATCTAGACATAGGTATAGGTAGGAATCTATTCGAAAATGGAATTCTTTATCGTGTGAGAAAAGAATCCCACAAACAGAGGAATTGTACAATACAGTACGAAATAACGTAAAAACAGACTCATTAATTCTTTTTTTTTAGCCTACGGCCTCGAAGTCGGTTTTTGATAAAAATTTTTTCTTTCTTTTTAGTTCGAATTGCTTAAAGGCGCCTATCCAAAGATGGAATATGAATAACTCATTATTGACCCGGTTTCTGGACCATAATAATTACGTAGGAGAGATGGCCGAGTGGTTCAAGGCGTAGCATTGGAACTGCTATGTAGGCTTTTTTTTGTTTACCGAGGGTTCGAATCCCTCTCTCTCCGTACCTTTGCCTAATTCATTAATTTTACTGACCGCAATGTCTCAAATAAAACAATGGATACCATTTTTACAACTTTCTTTGGTTTGGTATGAATCTTCAATTCAAAAATGATTTTTGTAAATACGCAAAATACTGGAAAAAGTGGACAAGGAATGAAAAAGGTCCTATATCCATGTGTATGATACATGAATGGGATAAAATACTCGGATCAAAACTCTTGTTATTTTTGTTAGTTTTAAGTCTGACGAGAATAATATTCAACAACCAGCAATTCATTTATTTTCAAACCAACCCATTGACTATCTATTATTTGATTTACTAATCCTTTATATTGGAATGGATGAAAAGTCAAATGCTTTGGCAATTCCTCACGGGGGGCTGAATCAAGATAATTTTGAATCAGAGCTTTCGATTCTTTTTTATCTTTCGCTGTAATAATATCTTGAGGTTTGCAGCGATAACTTGGTATATCCACTATACGACCATTAACTAAAACATGTCTATGGTTAACTAATTGGCGGGCTTGAGGGATAGTCGAAGCCATACCCAATCGAAAAAGTATGTTATCCAAACGCATTTCAAGTAATTGTAGTAAAACCTGACCGGTTGACCCTTTCGCTTTTCCGGCGATACGAATGTATTTAAGCAATTGTCGTTCTGTAAGACCATAATGAAAACGCAATTTTTGTTTTTCTTCTAAACGAATACGATATTGAGATTTTTTACCGGAGCGTGATTGGTTTCTAAGTTCGCTTCCGACTGTAGGCTGTTTACTAGTTAGTCCAGGTAAAGCCCCCAGACGGCGTATTTTTTTGAAACGAGGCCCTCTGTAGCGTGACATAAAGACTCCCTTTAAAATTGAGAATTCCTAAATTGAAATTAAAACTAAACTAAATGACAAATATGATAAATGAAGCGAAATCCACTAAAGTATTGTAGTACAAAGAAGAATTATATGAATTCTATCAATATCTGAACTTTATTCTATTGTATAGAAAAAAAAAAGAGGTTCTTCTTTTCTTGAGTTGTTCTACAGAGATCGAACTACGTCCAATTTTTTTATGCCTAAAAAAAAGACATTATCCATTTTGTAAAAATAAAAACAACAAAAATAGAAAAGCCGGCTATCGGAATCGAACCGATGACCATCGCATTACAAATGCGATGCTCTAACCTCTGAGCTAAGCGGGCTCATATAACCGAAAATGTGCGTGTATAGGAATTTTAAAAACTAGTAGGATCTTAGTTATTAACTGTTTATTATTAGCTATTCAGAACATAATAAATATGTTATAACATAATTAAATTATTACGAACATAGAAAATCAATATTTTTTGAAATTCTAGGACAAAAAGAGTATAACAATTTGAATTCTATTATTTTAACTTTGCTTCTTATATATTATTTTATATTAAAAATTAAAAATCTTTTTTTTTTTTCACATTAATAATATATATCTTTTTAGAATATATATGAATTTGTTTTATATCCATCATTTTTTAATCATTTTTTTATCTTATTATATATATATTATCTTATATAATATCTTCTATTTATAGAATTATAGAATTCTATTTTTAATATTATTAATTAATATTCAAAAAAAGGGGGGGGGGATTCTCACTTTTTTTTAATAATGAATAAAATAAAAAATTCGATTACATTAAACAGTAATTTCAATTACAATATTCTTATACATTAAGATTTAATATCTATAATTATACAATTTATACATTAGAATTATAAAAAATTGGATTTTCAAGGTAAATTCTATTATAGAATAGAATTCTAAATTCGATATTTTTATCGAATCTTTATTTCATTAGAATTCTATAGAATCGAAAAGATATTCGAATTATTAAATGAATGTCTAATTCGAAATTAATAGAATGATTATTTATAGCCATTAGATTAGTTATAGCTATTCTAAATTAAGAAATATACTCTTAATTGAATTTGAATAAAAAGGATATTTCCATTTTCGTTTTTTTAGTTAGGTTTTTTTAGTTATGGTATATAGTATAGGGTCTGGGTCTGTCCGCTCTAAGTAAAAAAGATAAAAATGAAAGAAAGATAAAGTCCCAATCCCGATCATAATGAAAGATTCCCTTATTCTCATTCGGAAAGGTCAAAACAAAATCTAAGACTAAGAAAAAAAAATCGACCGTTGAGTATTTCAAATTGCATGAAAAATTATAGAAGGAGGGGTATATAAAAAAGATATATATATGTGGTATATATCTATGTATATTGAATTGCGAATATAGAAATAATAAAATCATTTCAGATTCGCCAAAATATGGCGATCCGATATAGATGAAAAAATAATAAATGAAAAAAGAAAAGCATCCTAATGAGATCCTAATCTCAAAGAAAAAAGGGGGTATGGCGAAATTGGTAGACGCTACGGACTTAATTGGATTGAGCCTTGGTATGGAAACGTACCAAGTGATAACTTTCAAATTCAGAGAAACCCCGGAATTAACAATGGGCAATCCTGAGCCAAATCCCGTTTTCTGAAAGCAAAGAAAAGTTAAGAAAGCGAGAATAAAAAAAAAGGATAGGTGCAGAGACTCAATGGAAGCTGTTCTAACAAATGGGGTTGACGATATTTCCTTTCGTGTTAGGAAAGGAATCGTTCCATCGAAATTATATAAAGGATATATATATACGTATTTGTACTGAAATACTATTTCAATTGATTAATGAGGACTCCAAATTTTTATTTGTGAATCGTTATATCACAATTGAAAGATGTGAATCAAATCAATTCCAAGTTGAAGAAAGAATTTAATATTCACTGATCAAATCATTCACTCCATCATAGTCTGATAGATCTTTTGAAGAACTGATTAATCGGACGAGAATAAAGAGAGAGTCCCATTCTACATGTCAATACTGACAACAATGAAATTTATAGTAAGAGGAAAATCCGTCGACTTAAGAAATCGTGAGGGTTCAAGTCCCTCTATCCCCAAAAGGACCGCTTAACTCTATAATTCTTTTTACTATATGCTCTTTTTAAAAATTCGTTATGTGTTTTATTCAGTATATTTTTTCACAAATGGATCTTCTTTTTTTCTTTCTTTTTCTGATCACAATCCCAAGTCTTAGAATATATTTGGAATATATAATGATATATATGATACACGTACAATCTTTTTTTTTTATAAACGTACAAATGAGCATCTTATCCTTGAGGAACGAATCCTCATGTGAATGATTAACACTACATGATCATTACTCCTACTGAAATTTACAAAGTCTTATATTTTTTTCGTCGTCTTTTTTAGTTGACATAGAGTCATTGACATATACTTAAGTAATCTCATAAAATTAAGATGATGCGTCAAGAATGGTCGGGATAGCTCAGCTGGTAGAGCAGAGGACTGAAAATCCTCGTGTCACCAGTTCAAATCTGGTTCCTGGCACATGATGAATTTCTACGAGTATCTATTCCTCATATTCATTAAAATGCAAATATGGGGAATAGATACGTATTTTTTTTATATTTCTATTTATTCTCTTCATCTCCTTTAATGTTACTGTCTTTTTAGCGGCAATATACGGCAATATAATGGATATTGATGTGTACGTTACATAGTTCATGATGCAGAACTTTTTTAGTTCATCTTATTGGCTTGGCTCATAGGAAAAGGTATCGTTCCAAATTTACAATCTGAATGAATCCTTACCCTAATTTTTTTGAATCCCTGCATTATTGTTGTGAA